GCCCCTACATTCAAAGCCCCCTTTTTACCATTAGCAAGAACTTGTTTCAGTTGCATATCATAAGGGATTCGAACAACTGCTTCAAATACAGTATCAGGAAGCACGGCTTGCGGAACTTCAATATCCACGGGCTTATTAGCTAAATGGCAATTGGCACATACAATTCGTCCAGTTGCTTCTCGTGGGTTTTCATAACCCTGCTGCGCAAAAATGGGATATGCATTTGAAATAGATGCCCGAGTTATTACATATATCATGATCGATACAGAAATCGATTGAGTCATCTGTTCCTTTACCCAAGAAAAAGTATTTCTATTTTGCATGTCCAATCATTGATCCCGGAATTTCTACAATAAATTAGATAGGTAGCTAGTATAGTTCCCTATACACGAGTCTGTCATTGTACTGGGATAATTGTACTGGATACTTGAATATAGGACGAATACCTTGAAGAGCTAGAAGTATAAAGAATTAAGTAAGATTGAAAATGCTTTCTTTATATACGAAGAAAGATTCTGATTTGATTGATATCAGGAGATCAAATGAGTTCTTCATTCATTCATTGAATGATAAATAACTACAAGTGAAGGAGATACACGATTTAAATAATAGAAGATCCAATATTTCACAATTGTATCTAGAATAACTGGAAAAGTGGAAACAAGACTAGATATAATTTGATCGTTATGAACCAATCCAAAATCGTTGTAGACCGAACCAATCATTAGTTCCCAACCATGGGTCGAATGAAATCCGATCCATAAATCAGTAACTAAAAGAATCAAAAAAGCTTTTATTGTGTCACTTAAGTTATAGAGGAATTCCTGAATCCAAGAATTAAGAATGACAAGTTCTTCATTACCCAGAATAAAATAACCACTTAGAATAGCGAAACAAATTATATTTGTCGAGAAATCCAAAATGATATGGAGATGATATTCATTGTGTGTTTTGACCAATTGTATCGTTTCCTTGTGTATTCCTATACGAAGTTTTTGTATATGCGTCTCCGGGTACTCCTTTATCATTTCATCCAAGAGGAATAGTTCTTCCAATTCTATGAATCTTTCTAGAACGTTTTTCTCTTGAATATCATTCAAAAAAGTTTCGGATTTCCCGGTATTCCACCAATTAGTAACCCAAGGTTCCAGACATTTATTAAATGAGAGAGAGACCCACCAGGGCAAAAATATTATGGATGAAATATATGGGAGGGAGACCCAGGCTTTCTTTTTTTTTTTCATTTTTATCCTAAAAGGACCCTTATTCTATTTCTATATTCCTTTCCTTCTAGATCCGAGATCTAAATTATTACACAAAAATAGGAAATAGATCCATGGGTTCAATACCTTTTTATAGAACTCGTACTTCAGAGAAATATCAGATAGAGTCGACGGTTGTATTTGTATTAAAAAGGAAATTAGCAAGTTTTTTTCAATTTTTTCTTCAGTTCATTTCAAAATACTTCAATTGGTACGCGCAAGAAATAGGCCAATTCGGCAGCTTTTTGTTCAATTTCTCGTGGAGTAAAATACTCATCAGTACGAGTCAAGGGAATGGCTCCTTGGCCTCTGATTTCCATATAAAGGACACGACGAGGATAAAGACCCTCTTTAACCTCCATTCTGATTGATTGTATATCTCTCATAAGTAAGCGAAGGAAGATGCGACGATTTATTCCAGGAAATCCCCAACGAAAAATACACACTATTCCTTCTTTTCTATCGAATCTGTCATAACCACTACCTACATTCCATGAAATTGTGCACCACAAATAGGAGCTAATGAATAGACCTGCGATCCCATAGAAAGACATCACGATCCCTTGTGGAAAAAAAAGAATTTGCTGAGATGGAAATACGGATATCAGATTCCTACCAAGATAACTGGAAGTTCCAACCACTAAGAATCCTAGTGAACCTAAAAAAAGGATACAGGCCCAGAAAAAATTACTTGTTTTTCGAGACCCCATTATAAGTTCTATCCATATATGTTCTGATCGCCAATTCATACTCTACTAGATCCAGTTGCATTCGATTGGAATTGAGAGAATAACCCAAATGAATTTTACTTTCTTGATCCCGAAGTAACTTTCATTAACTAGCACTATTCTGATGTAAACCGTTAGAAGTAATTTGTTAGATACATTGACTTTCCATTTAAATAAAATATTCGCCGATCCATTTTTAATTTAACCAGCTATACCTGCATATACATGCATTTATGCGGATATCATGTATCCGCATAAATGCATAATAGTTCTTTCATTTGTGTTCGTAAAGAGTCACATATCGTACCATATTACACTAAATAAATATCTGTATTATGATCCAGTGTTGAAATAAATTGATGAGATTTGGTCCCATCGGATCTAGACAATCTTATTTTTTTGGACATGAAGAGATAAAGAAGCCATTGCAATTGCCGGAAATACTAGGCCCACTAAAGGCACAAAAATAGAGGGTAAGTTGAGATCTGTCATAGAATGGGTGCCTCGATTTAATATTTCTATCTATTAGAAAGAAAAAGATATCTTATGATATGATAAGTATATCTATCCTAAGTATATATCATAAACAGTATTATATTTATAATATKATTTTATTATATTTATAATATAATTTTAATTTTATAATAATATTATATTTATATTATATTTATAATATTATTTATTATATATAATTTATAATATTATTTATTATATATAATAAATAATATTTAATAGTTATATTCTAATTATTTATTAATAATTTATTAAATTTAATAAAAAATATTATTTCTTTTTTATTTTGATTTCGATATTTTTTTTATTGTCTATATTAATACGTAAAAAGGCCAGATAATTTTTTTTTATTTTCCCTAATTCTAATTCCTCGGAGGGAGAAATTCACTTTTTTATCCTGTTGATAGAAGGTTCGTGATTACTAATCATGAATAGAGGTAGGATAAAAAAATAGATCTGGAGGAAAAACTAAAAAGTAATTACCCGAAACTTCTAACTCTTATTACAAGTAGAACTTATGTCATCAAAGAAAACACCATTCTTTTTAGTTTTTTTTTGATTACGATGAACTAAATACTTGTTCGCTACAAATAACTGAATTTAGTACTATACTTTATTAATTTTTTGAATTTTGATTCAAGGGAAAGAAACCGTGGAGCTGAAATAACTCACTCAGAACACCTTTTAAAGGATTACGTGGTACAATTGGGTCAAATAAGCCTTTATGGAATAAATACTCAGCCGCTTGTGAACCATCGGGTACTGTCTTATTCAATGTTTGTTCAATTACTCTTTTGCCCGCAAATGCAATGTAGGCATTAGGTTCAGCAACAATGACATCTCCCAACATACCAAAACTGGCTGTTACTCCACCGGTTGTAGGAGATGTAAGGATTGATACATAGAATAATTTTTTATTTGATTGATAATTATGTGAAGCGGAAGATATTTTAGCCATTTGCATCAAACTCAAACTTCCTTCTTGCATGCGCGCTCCTCCAGAAGCACACACAATAATGACAGGTAGAGATCGATTAGTAGCATACTCGATCAAACGGGTGATTTTCTCGCCTACTACAGATCCCATACTACCTCCCATGAACTTAAAATCCATAACTCCAATTGCTATGGGAATACCGTTTAGTTGACCTATGCCTGTTTGAACAGCTTCAGTTAAACCTGTCTTTCTTTGATAAGAATCGATACGATCTCTATAGGGTTTCCCCTCTGAATGAAATTCAATGGGGTCCATAGAGACCATATCTTCATCCATAGGATCCCAAGTCCCCGGATCAATCGAAAGTTCGATTCTATCTGAACTGCTCATTTTCAAATGATATCCACACTGTTCACAAATATTCATTTTTGACCTAAAAAATTTTTTATAATTTAATCCATAACAATTTTCGCATTGAATCCATAAATGTCTGTATTTTTTTTTTCTACCGAAATCATTAGATCTTCTTCTTATATTGAAATCACTGCCATTTTTACTAGTTCTTATACCAGAACTCCCACTTTCACTACCGGTTACATTTTCAGTACAAATGAAACTATAAATGTAACTGTCACTGTAATTGTCGGTACCACCCGAAATGGAACTATTAATACTGACTTCAAAACGAAGATAATTATCAATGCAACTATTAATGTGATTATTCCAACTAGATTGAGTATCATATATGTAATGATAATAGTTGTGATTGTTTCTCTTAGACCCATTATTTAAATAACTAGAAAAAAAACTTTCTAGTTCACTCAGAAAAGAACTATCATTGTCAATCTCAAAAATCTGATTTTCAATATCAAAACATACAGAAAAACTGTCACCATTACTATCCCTAACTAAAAAAGTGTCATCAGAGATCAAACTCCAAATATCCCTGATATCAAATAAATAATCAACATTTCTGAAACTATAACTGCCACTATCACTCCGACTAGGAATGTTTTTCTCCGTACCATTTAGAATGGGTTCTTCACTTCCACTGGTATGTCCAATAGCATCAAGACTATCCATTGATTTATTTAGTCCACACCTATGTTCTAACTTATCGTTAGACAACATCGAATTGAACCACCATTTTTCCATAGAGTCTTCTTGCCCCCTATTTGATGAAAATACAATAGACGAATAGTCATTCCATGAATAATCATTTTACTATTTTATTTCCTATCAGGAATTAAGCATATGAATCCAATCATTAAGATTGTTAACTAATAAGATTACAATAACGTAACAAGTGAGTATTGAAAGTACTGATTTTGGGGGGGGGAGTCCAAAGTATCACTTCAATATATTGATAGAATCTTTTTCTCAATTAAAAAATATAAAGACAGGTTTCTCTCATGTCATGTACTACAAATTCTCATCGAAAAGAAAAATAGTTGTTTCTTCCTATAAATAAAGAATTCGTTCTCGTATAATCTTGTATCGTATAATCAAATAATAAGTTTCTATTCCGACACGGAAAGAAAAGACAATATACAGGATGGG